CAATGTAGTTATAACTAAATCCAATGATCAAAGAAGTAGAAAAAGATCTATTGAAATAAAGGAAATAAGTAAAAAGGTCCCTCGATGGTCATACATACTACTCGATGATTTGCAACTAGATGAAGCCGAAAACCACGAGGACAAGGTAGAAACGGATTCTCAAATTCGTTTAAGAAAATACAAGTTTCTGGTGATTTTTGATGATAGCGAAGATCTTAATGAGCCTGATCCATTAGGCGAAATGATTTGGATACGTTATTTACCATATTCGGATTTTCGTCGAAGTATAATAAAAGGTTCTATGCGTGCCCAAAGGCGTAAAATGGTTATTTACCAACTCTATCAACCAAAGCCACATTCCCCTCTTTTTGTGGACAGAATAGACAGACGCCTTTTGGCTTTGTTTGGCAAAATGGGCAGACCCCTTTTTTATCTTTTGGCCATACTAGACAGACGCCTTTTGGCTTCTGATATTCGCCTTTTGTCTTTTGATATTTTCGGACGGATGAAAGGAATTTTTCAAAATTTGATGGGTAAAAAAAGCAAAGAATTACAAATCTCTGATTATACAAAAGAAAGAAAAAAAGTTGAAAAATACCAAGACGCAGAAAGACTACGACTAGAAATAGCAGAAACTTGGGATAACATTTCATATGCTCAAGCAGTAAGAGGTTTTTTCTTAGTAGGCCAATCAATTTTTCGAAAATATATTCGATTACCTTCATTAATAATAGCTAAGAATATTGCGCGTATTTTATTATTTCAAGTTCCCGAATGGTCCGAAGACTTCAAGGATTGGAATCGAGAAATACATATTAAATGCACTTATAATGGTGTTGAATTATCCGAGAAAGAATTTCCAAAAAACTGGTTAACAGACGGTATGCAGATAAAAATCTTATTTCCTTTTTACCTGAAACCTTGGCACCGATCTAAGTTAAAACCCTCGAAAACACAGAAAGCGCAAAAAAATGATTTTTGTTTTTTAACAGTTGCTGGACTGGAAACTGACCGTCCTTTCGGTATCCCTCGAAAACGAAAAGGGCCCTCGTTTTTTGGACCTATTTTTAAAGAACTGAAAAAAAAAGTGAAAAAATTATTAAAAAACAAGTCTTTTATAGTTTTTAATGTTTTTAAAGAACGAGCAAAATTTCTTCGAAAGGTATCAAAAGAAATAATAAAAAAATGGAGCATCAAAAACTACGAATTGGGTGAAACTAAAACCGGCGATTCTATAATGAATAATCAGATGATTCGTGAATCACCTATTCAAATTCGATATACAGAATGCACAAATTTTTCACCGACAGAAAAAAAAATGAAAGATCTGACTGAGAGAACAAGCACAATCAACAATAAACTAGAAAGAATTCTAAATGAGAAGAAAAATGGATTTCTAACTCAAGAAAAAAATATTCATTCTAATAAAAAATTAGAATCATTAAAAAGATTTTCTCAAATATTAAAAAGAAGAAATACTCGATTAATCCGTAAATTTTCTTTTTTTATCAAATTTTTCATGGAAAAAATATACATAGATTTTTTTCTATGTATCATTAATATTGCAAGAACCAATGCACAACTTTTTATTGAATCAAGAAAAAAAATTATCGAAAAATCCATTTCCAATAAGAAAGAAACTGAAAAAAGAATTAAGAAAAGAAATCAAAAAAAAATTCACTTTATTTTAACTAAAAAAAATTCCCTTGATAATATTCAAAATACGAATTCAACCACTTTTTCTAACTCCTTCTCGCAAGCATATGTATTTTACAAAATATCGCAAACTCGAGTTATTAACTTCTATAAATTCAAGCCTATCCTTCAATATCATGAAACATCTCTTTTTCTTAAAAATGAAATAAAGGATTTTTTTCGGAAAGAGGGAATATTTCATTCTGGATTGAGACATAAAGACTTTTGGCATTCTGAAAGGAATCAATGGAAAAACTGGTTAAGGGGGCATTATCAATATGATTTATCTCAGATTAGCTGGCTTAAATTAGTACCAGAAAAATGGCGAAATAAAGTCAATCAACACTGTATGACTCAAAAAAACGATTTTAACAAATGGGACTCATATGAAAAAGAAAGATTCATTCATGATGAAAAACAAAATGATTTCGAACCTGATTCATTACTGAATCAAGAATATCAAAAATCATCTAATTTTAAAAAACATCATAGACATGATTTTTTCTCATATAAATCTATTAATTATGAAGAGAAGAAAGACTCATATATTTATAGATCACCATTACAAATAAATAGTAAAGAAGAGATTTTTGATAATTACAAGATAGATAGACGCAAATTTTTTGATATGTCAGGTGGGCTACCTATTTATAATTATCTAGGAGAAAATGATATTATGGCTGAGGAGAAATTTCCAGATAGAAAATTTTGTAAGATTGATTTTTGCCTTAGAAATAATAAGGTCGAGCTTTATTACTGGCTCAATACCGGCACCAAGAATAAAAAAATTAAGAGAGGTCCTTTTTATTTATCAATTTCTAAAAATCAAAAAATCAACCGATTCAAAAAAAAAAGACCCTTCTTTGATTGGATGGGAATGAATGAAGAAATAGTAAATCGTCTTATATTGAATCCAGAACTAGAACTTTGGTTCTTCCCAGAATTTGTGCCACTATATAATGCATATAAGATTAAACCGGGGATCATACCAATAAAATTACTTCTTTCCAACTTTAATGGAAATGAAAGCATTAATCAAAACATTACTGAAAGGAACCCTTTGATAGAATCAAATGAAAAAAGAATTCTTAGATTCGAGAATGGAAATCAAGAAGAAAAAGATCTTCTAGACCAAGGGGAAGGGGATCCTCTATCAGATGAAAATGGAGGTAGATCAGACAAAAAAAAACGTAGAAAAAAAAAGCCCGACACGAGCCCCGAAGTCATGGAGCTTTATTACTTCCTACAAGGGTATTTGCATTTTCAATTTAGGAGGGAAAGGGTAAATAAAAAAATGATCGATAATATTAAAGTCTATTGTTTCCTGATTAGATTGAGAAATCCAAAGAACGTTGCTATATCCTATCTTAAACGGGGAGCACTGACTGTGGATATTTGGACTATAAATAGGCGCACTCTTAAAGAATTAAGTACAGGCGGGGTATTGATTCTCGAACCGGCTTATCTGTCTATAAAAAACGATGGACAATTGATTCTATATCAAACCATAGGTATTTTTTTGGTTCATAAGAATAAATACCAAAGGAATCCACAATATCTAGAATATGTTGATAAGAATCAAATTGATGAATCCATTTTAAGACATCAAAAAATGACTAAAAATAGAGACAAAAATCATTATGATTTCTTTGTTCCTGAAACTATTTTATCCCCTAAAGGCCGTAGAGAATTGCGAATTCTATATTTTTTAAAAAAAAGCGAGATAAATGATCTACATAGAAATCCAGTATTTTGCAATCAGGTAAAAAACTGTGGTCAAGTTTTAAATAGAGGCAAATATCTCGGTATCGAGAAAAAGAAACTAATTAAAATGAAGTTCTTTCTTTGGCCCAATTATCGACTAGAAGATTTAGCTTGTATGAATCGATATTGGTTTAATACTAATAATGGCAGTCGTTTCAGTATCCTCAGGATACATATGTATCCACCACGGTTGACAATTTGGTAGTTACAAGTCCATTTACATTAATTTTGCCATATATACATATATTATTAGGTAATATGTCGGCTATATGAAAACAAATAGATAGACGCGAGGATTGTCTTACATTCCATCTTGAAAGAGGATACTAATTTAATGACATACATATTATCAATTAGATCTATAAATGAATGAATAAAATCTTCTTATTTTATTTGTATAGGAATACAAAAAAAAGATAAGAAGATTTTGTTCATTCATTTTTTTTATAAAAAAAGTAGGAAGTTTATAATGAACTTAAGGTCCTTCTGTATATCAAAATGACTAATATTATTATTACTAATCAATCAAATTCACATCAAAAAATTTGAAATTATAAAAGGGGATAAGATTTTGTTTTATGGTAAAAAATTCATTCATCTCAGTTATTTTTCAAGAAAAAAAAGAAGAAAAGCGGGGGTCTGTTGAATTTCAAATAATCTGTTTCACCAATAAGATACGAAGACTTACTTCCCATTTTGAATTGCACAGAAAAGACTATTCATCTCAGAGAGGTCTACGAAAAATTCTGGGAAAACGTCAACGGCTGCTGTCTTACTTATCAAAGAAAAATCGAGTACGCTATAAAGAATTAATTAGTGAGTTGGATATTCGGGAGTCAAAAAATCATTAATTTGAAAATTTTGACTTAGTTTTTTCATTTATTGGATCTTGAGAATTTTGATAAACTTCTTTTCGTTTTCAGCAATTCATGTAAGAATGAATCGAGGAAAAACTTATGAATAGACCAGCTACAGAAACAGACTTTATGATAGTCAATATGGGACCTCACCACCCATCAATGCACGGTGTTCTTCGTCTCATCGTTACCCTAGACGGTGAAAATGTTGTTGACTGCGAACCAATATTAGGTTATTTACACAGAGGAATGGAAAAAATTGCGGAAAACCGAACAATTATACAATTTTTACCTTATGTAACACGTTGGGATTATTTAGCTACTATGTTCACAGAAGCAATAACCGTAAATGGACCAGAACAATTGGGAAATATTCAAGTGCCTAAAAGAGCGAGCTATATCAGAGTCATTATGTTGGAGTTAAGTCGTCTAGCTTCTCATCTGTTATGGCTTGGACCTTTTATGGCGGATATTGGCGCACAGACCCCTTTTTTCTATATTTTCCGAGAAAGAGAATTAGTATATGATCTATTCGAAGCTGCGACCGGGATGAGAATGATGCATAATTATTTTCGTATCGGAGGAATAGCAGCCGATCTGCCTTATGGCTGGATAGATAAATGTTTGGATTTCTGCGATTATTTTTTAACAGGAGTTGTTGAATATCAAAAGCTTATTACGCGAAATCCCATTTTTTTAGAACGAGTTGAAGGAGTAGGCATTATTAGTGGAGAAGAAGCAATAAATTGGGGTTTATCCGGACCGATGCTACGAGCATCTGGAATACAATGGGATCTTCGTAAAGTTGATCATTATGAGTGTTACGACGAATTTGATTGGGAAATCCAGTGGCAAAAAGAAGGAGACTCATTAGCTCGTTATTTAGTCCGAATCAGTGAAATGACGGAATCCATAAAAATAATTCAACAGGCCCTGGAAGGAATTCCAGGGGGTCCCTATGAGAATTTAGAAATCCGATGCTTTGATAGAGAAAGGGATCCAGAATGGAATGATTTTGAATATCGATTCATTAGTAAAAAACCTTCTCCCACATTTGAATTGCCGAAGCAAGAACTTTATGTGAGAGTTGAAGCCCCAAAGGGAGAATTGGGAATTTTTCTAATAGGGGACAAAAGTTGTTTTCCTTGGAGATGGAAAATTCGCCCGCCGGGTTTTATCAATTTGCAAATTCTTCCTCAGTTAGTTAAAGGAATGAAATTGGCTGATATTATGACGATACTAGGTAGCATAGATATCATTATGGGAGAAGTTGATCGTTGAAATGAGAGTTTATACAACAGAAATAGAAGTACAAGATATTAATTCTTTTTCCAGATTGGAATTTTTCAAAGAGGTCTATGGAATCGTATGGATCTTTGTCCCTATTTTGACTCTTGTATTGGGGATCACAATAGGCGTACTGGTAATTGTATGGTTAGAAAGAAAGATATCCGCAGGAATACAACAACGTATTGGGCCTGAATACGCCGGTCCTTTGGGAATTCTTCAAGCTTTAGCAGATGGGACAAAACTGCTTTTCAAAGAGAATCTTTTTCCAGCTAGAGGAAATACCCGTTTATTCAGTATTGGACCATCTATAGCAGTCATATCAATTTTACTAAGTTTTTTAGTAATTCCTTTTAGCTATCAACTTGTTTTAGCTGATCTCAATATCGGTATTTTTTTATGGATTGCCATTTCAAGTATTGCCCCTGTTGGCCTTCTTATGTCAGGATACGGATCAAATAATAAATATTCCTTTTTAGGTGGTTTACGAGCTGCTGCTCAATCGATTAGTTATGAAATACCATTAACTTTATGTGTTTTATCAATATCTCTACGTGCGATTCGTTGAAATACAAACTTTTCTTTCTTTTCCCTATTCATTCTTTTCTTTCGCTCTAGAAAACAAGTTGAACGAATTGAATAGATATTATTTATTATCCTTTTGGTTGATAAAGTAAATTAGATAGTTATATATGAGTGAAAGAAAGCAGCTTATCAATTTGCAGTAAAAAAAATAGAGTCTCATTTCCTATGTACAAGACAAGAGTTAAGTGGAAATAAACATAAGCGGAAGAGGTCCTTTACCCCAAGACTGGTTTTTTAGACAACCCAACTTGAAGCGGGCTCAAAATCAAAAGATCAACCGTATGGCCTTTTCACTATCCTTTGTATGAATTACCTACCATACATGTATTATCAAACGAAACGGGCGATTGAACAAAAAAATGAGTGGATGATTAGGAACACAAAAATGCACAAAGGATTGGTAATGGAGATTATGGAAATTTTCTAAAAAGATATTTCTGCATAACATAACAAGAATACTAATTGGGGCTTTAAATTGGTAGAAATGATAAGGCAGTACTTCCCGCGATTCCGATCCAGAGTATGCTCCTATCCACCCATTAAAGCAATGACTATCAGGAACGAAATAATCCTTTATTTTTGATTTTAGTTTTAGCCCCCTTCTCTTATATCGGTTTTATAAGAAAGAAGAATAGGAACGAAAAACAAACAAGAGAAAAAGAAATCTTTTTTATTCCGTCTTTTTCATATATTTAGCATAGATTTAGAGAGATATAATTTGTCTCATGATTCATTAGCTAATGGAGCGTCTAATTCCTTTTCGTAATCGAAAATGATGGGTTGAAATAAACTATTTATTGATATTTCTGCAAGGAGTTTTTTATTTAAAGATTAAGTTATTACTCAACAAAGTCAAATTATTAACGGGTGAGATCAATTCGGAAGCGCCTTTATTTATTATTATTTTAGAGTATAGCAGACGGAATTCCATTGGTATAATTTTGGACCCTCAAATAGATTTTGACTCTTTCTATTCTACAACCATAGCAAGCTAAATAGTAAATAATACTGATCTGGTCCTTAGATTTCTTTTTGACCCACGAGGAGCCGTATGAGGCGAAAACCTCATGTACGGTTCTGGAATAGCGGTGGGAACAGTGATGTTATCACCGACTATGATTATCTAACAGTTCAAGTACAGTTGATATAGTTGAGGCGCAGTCAAAATATGGTTTTTGGGGATGGAATTTGTGGCGTCAGCCTATAGGATTTATCGTTTTTCTAATTTCTGCCCTAGCCGAATGCGAGAGATTACCCTTTGATTTACCAGAAGCGGAGGAAGAATTAGTAGCAGGTTATCAAACCGAATATTCGGGTATTAAATTTGGTTTATTTTATGTTGCTTCCTATCTAAATCTATTACTTTCTTCGTTATTTGTAACGGTTCTTTACTTGGGTGGTTGGAATATTTCCATTCCATACATATTTGTTCCTGAGCTATTTGAAATAAATAAAGTGGATGAAATTTTTGGAACTACAATTGGTATCTTTATTACATTAGCTAAAACTTATTTGTTCTTGTTTATTTCTATCACAACAAGATGGACTTTACCTAGGTTAAGAATGGACCAACTTTTAAATCTTGGATGGAAATTTCTTTTACCAATTTCTCTCGGTAATCTATTATTAACAACCTCTTTTCAACTTTTTTCACTGTAAATAACAAACGAATATAATAGACTTGGTTCAAGTTCAAACAAGAGAAAGAAACGAAGATCAAACTATTCATATAGATTCCTGATATGTTCCCTATGGTAACTGGGTTCATGAATTATGGTCAACAAACAGTACGAGCAGCAAGGTACATTGGTCAAAGTTTCATGATTACCTTATCCCACGCAAATCGTTTGCCTGTAACTATTCAATATCCTTATGAAAAATTAATCACATTGGAGCGTTTCCGCGGCCGAATCCATTTCGAATTTGATAAATGTATTGCTTGTGAAGTATGTGTTCGTGTATGTCCTATAGATCTGCCTGTTGTTGATTGGAAATTTGAAACTGATATTCGAAAAAAACGATTACTTAATTACAGTATTGATTTCGGAATTTGTATATTTTGTGGTAACTGTGTTGAGTATTGTCCAACAAATTGTTTATCGATGACTGAAGAATATGAACTTTCTACTTACGACCGTCACGAGTTGAATTATAATCAAATTGCTTTGGGCCGTTTACCAATATCAGTAATTGATGATTATACAATTCGAACAATTTGGAATTCGCCTCAAAGAAAAACTGAGTAGGTAACCGCCCTATTCTATTAAATAAAGAGAAATTACCAATTCTTAAGGTTCAGTTTTGGTTTCAATTAAAAGAATGAGATAAGGTCTTTCTCTTTGTTTGGCCAATAATGAAAAATTCAACTAGAAATTCATTGGTTGATGAGAATTTCGACTTTTTTATTAAAAATCTATCAATAGAGTCGTAATTATTAGGAACCTATCATAAAATGAAAATCAAAAAAACCTTTCTTTTTTTCCCGGTCGGGTCAATAAGATCATGAAAAGCATTTCAATTTATCTCCTATTTTACATATAATGGATTTGCCTGGACCAATACACGATTTTCTTATAGTTTTACTGGGATCGGGTCTTATATTAGGGGGACTGGGAGTAGTATTACTTACCAATCCAATTTATTCTGCCTTTTCGTTGGGATTGGTTCTTGTTTGTATATCCTTATTCTATATTCTTTCAAATTCTCATTTTGTAGCCGCTGCCCAGCTCCTTATTTATGTAGGAGCCATAAATGTTTTAATCATATTTGCTGTCATGTTCATGAATGGTTCAGAATATTACAAGGATTTGAATCTGTCGATCGTTGGGGATGGGGTTACTTCACTGGTTTGTACAAGTATTCTTCTTTCGCTAATTACTACCATTTTCGATACGTCATGGTACGGGATTATTTGGACTACAAGATCAAACCAACTTATAGAACAAGATTTGATAAGTAATAGTCAACAAATTGGAATTCATTTATCAACAGATTTTTTTCTTCCATTTGAACTGATTTCAATAATTCTTTTAGTTGGTTTGATAGGCGCAATTGCTGTGGCTCGTCAGTAATAAATCATTATAACTAGCAACAGCAAACAATCAAAATTTCACTTTCTTCTATGTTATCCCACCTATTTCACAAAAATTCTATTTGAATACTGTTCATGTCTAAAAGGGAGATTCTTTTATTTGATCTATTTTCAATACATTCTTTTGTTCCGTACTTGTTCTATTCTAGTCAATCTCGAATCTGTTGAATTATTGTTCATATTGAAATGAACCGACATTGATAAGGAGTTGGTCAATGATGCTCGAACATGTACTTGTTTTGAGTGCCTATTTATTTTCTATCGGTATTTATGGATTAATCACGAGTCGAAACATGGTTAGGGCTCTTATGTGTCTTGAACTTATATTGAATGCAGTTAATATCAATTTTGTAACATTTTCTGATTTTTTTGATAGTCGCCAGTTAAAGGGAGATATTTTCTCAATTTTTGTTATAGCTATTGCAGCCGCTGAAGCAGCTATTGGATTGGCTATTGTTTCGTCAATTTATCGTAACAGAAAATCAACGCGTATCAATCAATCGACTTTATTGAATAAGTAGGAATAATAATCAAAATTAGAATATCCACCACTTTGAATTAGCATGTAGAATATGGTAGAATCTAGATTCTATTTATGAAAACGTAAGAAATCAAAGTATCTTAGCCACTTCTCATGAGCTGATCCAGAAGTAAATTGATTAGAAAATTTCTGGTAAATCGTTGATTCATCTGGCGTTTAAATATATGATTCATTTACAAGTTTACTAGATCGAAATTTGATAACGTTCAAAAATTCATAGATCCCATGTCACATTCAGTAAAAATTTATGATACATGCATAGGGTGTACCCAATGTGTCCGAGCGTGCCCCACCGATGTGTTAGAAATGATACCTTGGGATGGATGCAAAGCTAAACAAATTGCTTCCGCCCCAAGAACAGAAGATTGTGTTGGTTGTAAGAGATGTGAATCTGCCTGTCCAACGGATTTCTTGAGTGTTCGAGTTTATTTATGGCATGAAACAACTCGAAGTATGGGTCTAGCTTATTGATATGTTCCGTAAAACCCACTTGAATACATTTTGAATACATTTTCTTTTTTTACTGAAAAAACCCGTACTCGAAAAAAAAATCATAAAGATTCTATTTTCGAGCGCGGGTTTTTCTGGTCCAAGTGTATCTTGTCTTTACCACGAATTCTTTTCCTTGGTTAACAATAATTGTAGTTTTGCCAATATCTGCGGGCTCTTTAATTTTCTTTCTTCCTCATAGAGGAAATAAGCTAATTAGGTGGTATACCATTTCTATATCCACCTTAGAACTACTTCTAATGACCTATGTATTTTGTTATCATTTCCAATTGGACGATCCATTAATCCAGCTGGCGGAAGATTATAAATGGATCAATTTTTTTGATTTTTACTGGAGATTGGGAATAGATGGACTTTCTATAGGACCTATTTTACTGACAGGATTTATAACAACTTTAGCTACTTTAGCGGCTTGGCCAGTTACTCGGGATTCCCGACTATTCCATTTCCTGATGTTAGCAATGTACAGTGGTCAAATAGGATCATTTTCTTCTCGAGACCTTTTACTTTTTTTCATCATGTGGGAGTTAGAATTAATTCCTGTTTATCTACTTCTATCTATGTGGGGGGGAAAGAAACGCCTGTATTCAGCTACAAAGTTTATTTTGTACACTGCGGGAGGTTCCATTTTTCTATTAGTAGGGGTTTTGGGTATCGGTTTATATGGTTCTAATGACCCAACATTCAATTTTGAAACATTAGCTAATCAATCGTATCCTCTCGCACTGGAAATAATATTCTATATTGGATTTCTTATTGCTTTTGCTGTCAAATCACCGATTATACCCTTACATACATGGTTACCAGACACCCATGGGGAGGCACATTATAGTACTTGTATGCTTCTAGCCGGAATCTTATTAAAAATGGGAGCATATGGATTAGTTCGGATCAATATGGAATTATTACCCCATGCTCATTCTATATTTTCTCCCTGGTTGATGATAGTAGGCACAATGCAAATAATTTATGCAGCTTCAACATCTCTTGGTCAACGTAATTTAAAAAAAAGAATAGCCAATTCCTCTGTATCTCATATGGGTTTCATAATTATAGGAATTGGCTCTATAACCGATACGGGACTCAACGGAGCCTTTTTACAAATAATATCTCATGGATTTATTGGCGCTGCACTTTTTTTCTTGGCAGGAACGAGTTATGATAGAATACGTCTTGTTTATCTCGACGAAATGGGCGGAATGGCTCTTCCAATTCCAAAAATGTTTACGATGTTCAGTATCTTATCGATGGCTTCTCTTGCATTACCGGGCATGAGTGGTTTTGTTGCAGAATTGATAGTCTTTTTTGGAATAATTAGTAGTCAAAAATCTTTTTTAATGCCAAAAATATTCATTCTTTTTGTAATGGCAAGTGGAATGATATTAACTCCTATTTATTTATTATCTATGTCATGTCAAATGTTCTACGGATACAAGCTATTTAATGCTCCAAACTCCTATTTTTTTGATTCTGGACCAAGAGAGTTATTTGTTTCGATCTCTATCTTTCTACCCGTAATAGGTATTGGTATTTATCCGGATTTCGTTTTCTCACTATCGGGTGAGAAAGTCGAAGCTATTCTAGCTAATTATTTTTATAGATAGGTTTTATGAAAAAAGAAATTCTAGTATCTTTAAAATGATTTTGCAAACGATTTTTCAAATCATTTGCAAAATCAAAAGGATTCCCTTTACAATCCAAAAAAGAAATTCTATTCTAGTATTTTTCTTTTTTTTCTAATGATTTTCAAGATTCCCCTTAGAATCAAAAAAAGAAATTCTAGTATTTTTTTGAAAACCATTTGAAAAGTAAGGGGTGAAAAAAAATCATTTTTTTTCTTAGGGTCATATTCAGCTTGAATAATGGAATAAAATAAGGCGAAAGGCCTCTGTGAGAACCTTTTGAATCACTCCGCTACTTGTACTTGATTCAAAAGATTCTTTTCTTAGCGGTTAAAATGAAGTTTTCTTATGTTATGTATATAGCATGCTGTCCTATGTTTGTATTTGTTATGCTTTTTCATTCAATTTCTTATGTTATGTATTTTTTCATTCAATTCGATGTTAATCGAAATGAACCATAGCTATGTAAACCTATTCCTAATAGATTGACCCCAAAATAGCATATCCAAATTATAAGAAAGCCCGCGGAAGCCACAATTGCAGAATTTACACCTTCCAAATTTTGATTTGTTCGGGTATGTAAATAAATCGCGAATATGGTCCAAGTAATAAATGCCCAAGTTTCCTTGGGATCCCAATTCCAATATGATCCCCATGCCTCATTAGCCCATACTGCTCCCGAAAGAATCCCTATGGTTAAAAAGAGAAACCCGAGACTAATAATACGATAACTCCAATAATCCAATTGTTGAACCAATTGATACCTGTAATAATTTCGAGAATAAATAAAATAAGTGTTTAGTAAAACATTCTTTCTCTCATTCAGGTATTTAATTTCCCCAAAGGAAAATGCCGTATTTAATAAAATATTGCTTTTGCTAAAAATCTTTATGACTTTTCGAAATGTAATGACTAGAAGGGCTACTGATAATAATGATCCACATAAAAGAGCTGCATAGCTGAATACCATCATACTTACGTGCATCATTAACCACTGGGATTGGAGAGCAGGTACTAATAGTGCGGATTGATGCATTTTGGTTAAAAGACCCGAAGTAACAAAGCCTTGGGTAAAAATAGCACTTGATGCGGTTATTGCACTTAAAGCATTTTTATGCTTTTTAAAATGAAAATAGGAAACCATATGAATAACGGAGAAACTCCATGAAAGAAAGATTAATGATTCATATAAATTACTTAAAGGAAAATTCCCCGAATAAATCCAACGAGTGACTAATAATCCTGTTATACAGAAAAGGGTAGCTATCATACCCCTTTCTGATGAATCATATAGTCCTACAACTTCATCGACTAATAAAGTTAAAAAATGAATTGTAATTACAATTGAAACGACCGAAAAGGATATATGAGTTAATATATGTTCTAAAATTGAAAAAATCATAAAATAAAGATTATGAAAAAAGGAGAAGGTTTCTCGATTATTATTATATGAAATGGAAATTTGGAATTTTTTATTTATTATAGTACTTATATTATACCTTTTTTATAAGACGCTATGCCACTACTCGGACTCGAACCGAGATGCTCTAGCACTGCTTCCTAAGAATAGCGTGTCTACCGATTTTATAAGACGCTATGCCGCTACTCGGACTCGAACCGAGATGCTCTAGCACTGCTTCCTAAGAGCAGCGTGTCTACCAATTTCACCATAGCGGCTTGCTCAAAATAATAATAACTCATGTTTTATTCATATTCAACCGTCGAGATTGAATGAAGGGGTCAATCCAATGCAATATTGATTTTGTAGGAAGCTTTCAAATTGATGAATAAAAACTCGTTTAATTTCATTTCAATAGAAGTTGGAGGGTTAAAAAAAGAATCTTTATTATCCTTTTATTTTATTTAATTAATAATTTCTAGTTTCTAAAGTAAAGTAACAAGAACGGAAGTTTTGTAGTTCCTGTTTTACTAAAATCGAACTTTTTCGTTCTAACTAAACTAAATAGTTGTGACTTCCATTCATGAATAGAGCTCAAAACAAAATGTTCTTTATCATTTCCATTTGTTAATAATTCATTTTATTTACATATAATATGATTTTGATGAATGAATCACTGAATAAAAAAGATGGTTTTGAGTCTCACAATTTAAACATGGCATCTACAGATTTCAAAGGATTTCAAAAAATTTATGTAATTTGCATAGCTTTGGATTGTCGTAAACATGTCTAATGTAAAAAAGTTTTGATTCCTATCATAATAGGGCCATCCTTTAAAAAATGATTTCTAATTTAGAATTCGAAAAAAATGACTTGCTTCATCTTCCCATACAAACATAGGATTTTTTTATCACTTTAAATTAAATTGAGGCATTATTTGTGTATCCACTAAATAGGAAAAGGTCTCTTTCCCAATTGGGTTTATGGGAAGGATATAGAGTAATTCAGAGTAATACTACTTCAGATTCAGAAAGTTACAAAATGAAAATTTCATCAATTAGTTTCAAGAACCCATTGATTTTGACTAAACTAAGGATCTTATATATATATATATCTTCTGCTATAATAATAATAAATACTATATAGATAATAAATACGATATAGAAAATATAGAAAATAGAAATAAAACACTAACAAGTTATTATAACACACAAATAGGCAAATTAATAATATATAATACACAAATAGGAATAGGCGATGGGGAAATAAGAATCCCCCACCCCGAAAAAACAAGAAAAGATGAACTCAACTAATTATTCTTAAATATTAAAACAAAAAGGAGTAAATTACTATATTTATTATTATTCTCATTTTTATTATAATTTTTTTTTATTAGAATTAGATTTGATTAAAAATCAGTAGCCAAAATCATTAGTCAAAAACATCAAGTAATTCACTAAATGAATTTTTGAGTAAAGCTGACTCAGATTATTTCAATGTTTTGTTATTTTTTTCCGTAGAAAGAAAACCTTTTGAATCCCCCTCCCCGTAGAAAGAAAAACTTTTTGAATTCCCCATAGAAACAGACTTTGCGAATGAAAAAGCTTTTAACGCTGCCCAATAGGCCTTATTTTTCCAAATATTTTTACAAATAAGCTTTTTTGCTCTAGAAGTACGCTTTTTTGGAACTGCCATTAGAAAAAAAAAAGTTCTTTAGTGCTATAGTAGTATGTGAAAGACATTTTTCAAAATGATCTACCTTTTTTTCTTTATTTCAGTATTTATGTATTTTTTTTTTTAATTTCATTTCCTCTATATTTTTAGATATTTTTTGATTAGACTATAAAAATAGATTTTCTTTTTTACTAATTTTTGAGTTTAATTTTAATTAATTATATGGAAAAAAATGGAAAGAGGGATCTTGAAGAATTTTTTCTAAAAGATAAACATAAATCTCATTTATTGTAATAGACGACAATCAATAAAATTAGTTCTGCAATAAAAAATGAAAATAAACTCGTTAATAAAATGAGTATAAATGGAAATTAAGTAGTTTTTTTTTTTTATTTTATTGAGTTGAGTCACTAGTGTCAACCTATGATTCATATCAAAATAAAGTACTTTGTTTTGTGGTTTAATTCTTTATTCTTGATCTATATATAGTATCAAAATGATTGTAAGACATAATATAATAATCAAATATGTAATAATTGATATATTCATAACAATCTTACTTACTAAAAACGAAAAACAAAGTAATTTTTTTTTTTCACTAGTAAAGTGGTCATATTTTTTGACCACTTTTTTTTATAGGATTTGAATACTTTGTTTTTAATTAGAAATAGTTGAGAAAGATTGAGAATAATTAAAAAGAGAAAATTCTATTTAACCTTGCAATATCTTGATTTTTGTTTTATTTTTTTGCTCCCTTTATTAAGAATAATAGATAAGAGCCGGTGAATCAGAAAGAAAATGAAAAGATTCATTAAGAAAAAAAGTTTTTATGGAGCATACATATAAATATTCATGGATCGTACCTTTCGTTCCACTTACAATTCCTATTTTAATAGGAGTGGGACTTTTGCTTTTTCCGACGGCAACAAAAAATCTTCGGCGTATGTGGGCTTTTCCGAGTATTTTATTATTAAGTATAGTTATGATTTTTTCGGTCTATCTATCTCTTCAACAAATAAATAGAAATTCTACATATCAATATGTCTGGTCCTGGTCCATCAATAATGATTTATCTTTCGAGTTGGGCTGCTTTCTTGATTCACTTACTTCGATTATGTTAATCTTAATCACTACTGTTGGAATTTTAGTTCTTATTTATAGTGACAATTATATGTCTCATGATCAAGGCTATTTGAGATTTTTTGCTTATCTGAGTTTGTTCAATACTTCAATGTTGGGATTAGTTACTAGTTCTAATTTCATACAAATTTATATTTTTTGGGAATTGGTTGGAATGTGTTCTTATCTATTAATAGGTTTTTGGTTCACACGACCCCTTGCAGCAAATGCTTGTCAAAAAGCATTTGTAAGTAATCGTGTAGGCGATTTTGGATTATTATTAGGAATCTTGGGTCTTTATTGGATAACAGGCAGTTTCGAATTCCAAGATTTGTTGGAACTATTCAATAACTTGATCTTGATTTCTAATAATCAGAGTCATTTCTTATTTCTTACTTTATGTTCCTTTCTTTTATTTTGTGGCGCAGTTGCTAAATCCGCGCAATTCCCCCTTCATATATGGTTACCTGATGCTATGGAGGGGCCTACCCCTATTTCGGCTCTTATACATGCTGCTACTATGGTAGCGGCAGGAATTTTTCTTGTAGCCCGCCTTCTTCCTCTTTTTATATTCATACCTTCCATAATGAATCTAATATCTTTAATAGGTATAGTAACAGTATTTTTAGGGGCGACTTTAGCTCTTGCTCAAAAAGATATTAAGAGAGGTTTAGCCTATTCTACAATGTCTCAATTGGGTTATATGATGTTGGCTTTGGGCATGGGATCTTATCGAGCCGCTTTATTTCATTTGATTACTCATGCTTATTCGAAAGCATTGTTGTTTTTAGGATCTGGATCCATTATTCATTCAATGGAAGCTATTGTTGGATATTCTCCATATAAAAGTCAGAATCTTGCTTTTATGGGCGGTTTAAGAAAGCATGTGCCAATTACAAAAACTGCTTTTTTAATGGGAACGCTTTCTCTTTGTGGTATTCCCCCCCTTGCCTGTTTTTGGTCAAAAGATGAAATTATGAATGATAGTTGGGTGTATTCGTCACTTTTTGCATTAATAGCTTGGTCCACAGCTGGATTAACAGCATTTTATATGTTTCGAATCTATTTACTTACTTTTGAGGGACATTTGAGTATTTATTTTCAAAATTACAGTGGAAAAAAAAGTAGCTCATTTTATTCAATAAAATTATGGGGTAAAGAGGAGGAAAAAATGATTAACATTCATTTTCCTTTATTCTATTTATTAACAACCAACAATAACCAACAGACCTCTTTGTTTTGGAAGAAGCCATATAGAATGGGGAGTAAGGTAAAAAACGGGGCTCTTCTTACTATTCCTAATTTTCAGGCTAAAAAGTCTTTTTCTTATCCGCATGAATCGGATAATACTATGCTATTTCCTATCTTTGTATTGGTTTTATTTACTCTCTTTGTTGGAGTTATAGGAATTCCTTTCAATCAACAAGAAATTCATTTAGATATATTATCTAAATTGTTAACTCCATCTATTAATCTTTTACATCAAAATTCGAAAGATTCCGCGGATTGGTATAAATTTTTCACAAGTGCAACTTTTTCAGTTAGTATAGCTTTTTTTGGAATATTTACAGCATCTCTTTTATATAAGCCTTTTTATTCATCTTTACAAAATTTGAACTTATTTAATTCATTTGTGAAAAGGGGACCTAATAGAATAATTTTGGACAAAATAATCAATTTTTTATATGATTGGTCATATAATCGTGCTTATTTAGATACTTTTTATGCCATGTCCTTAAGAAAAGGTATAAGAGGATTATCTGAACTAACTCATTTTTTTGATAGGCAAGCAATTGATGGAATTATAAATGGGTTAGGCATTACTAGTTTTTTAGTAGGAGAAAGTATAAAATCGATAGGGGGAAGTCGCATTTCGTCTTATCTCTTATTCTATTTATTTTATGTCTTGATTTTTATAGTAATTTACTCCTTTTTGTTTTAATATTTAAGAATAATTAGTTGAGTTCATCTTTTCTTGTTTTTTCGGGGTGGGGGATTCTTATTTCCCCATCGCCTATTCCTATTTGTGTATTATATATTATTAATTTGCCTATTTGTGTGTTATAATAACTTGTTAGTGTTTTATTTCTATTTTCTATATTTTCTATATCGTATTTATTATCTATATAGTATTTATTATTATTATAGCAGAAGATATATATATATATAAGATCCTTAGTTTAGTCAAAATCAATGGGTTCTTGAAACTAATTGATGAAATTTTCATTTTGTAACTTTCTGAATCTGAAGTAGTATTACTCTGAATTACTCTATATCCTTCCCATAAACCCAATTGGGAAAGAGACCTTTTCCTATTTAGTGGATACACAAATAATGCCTCAATTTAATTTAAAGTGATAAAAAAATCCTATGTTTGTATGGGAAGATGAAGCAAGTCATTTTTTTCGAATTCTAAATTAGAAATCATTTTTTAAAGGATGGCCCTATTATGATAGGAATCAAAACTTTTTTACATTAGACATGTTTACGACAATCCAAAGCTATGCAAATTACATAAATTTTTTGAAATCCTTTGAAATCTGTAGATGCCATGTTTAAATTGTGAGACTCAAAACCATCTTTTTTATTCAGTGATTCATTCATCAAAATCATATTATATGTAAATAAAATGAATTATTAACAAATGGAAATGATAAAGAACATTTTGTTTTGAGCTCTATTCATGAATGGAAGTCACAACTATTTAGTTTAGTTAGAACGAAAAAGTTCGATTTTAGTAAAACAGGAACTACAAAACTTCCGTTCTTGTTACTTTACTTTAGAAACTAGAAATTATTAATTAAATAAAATAAAAGGATAATAAAGATTCTTTTTTTAACCCTCCAACTTCTATTGAAATGAAATTAAACGAGTTTTTATTCATCAATTTGAAAGCTTCCTACAAAATCAATATTGCATTGGATTGACCCCTTCATTCAATCTCGACGGTTGAATATGAATAAAACATGAGTTATTATTATTTTGAGCAAGCCGCTATGGTGAAATTGGTAGACACGCTGCTCTTAGGAAGCAGTGCTAGAGCATCTCGGTTCGAGTCCGAGTAGCGGCATAGCGTCTTATAAAATCGGTAGACACGCTATTCTTAGGAAGCAGTGCTAGAGCATCTCGGTTCGAGTCCGAGTAGTGGCATAGCGTCTTATAAAAAAGGTATAATATAAGTACTATAATAAATAAAAAATTCCAAATTTCCATTTCATATAATAATAATCGAGAAACCTTCTCCTTTTTTCATAATCTTTATTTTATGATTTTTTCAATTTTAGAACATATATTAACTCATATATCCTTTTCGGTCGTTTCAATTGTAATTACAATTCATTTTTTAACTTTATTAGTCGATGAAGTTGTAGGACTATATGATTCATCAGAAAGGGGTATGATAGCTACCCTTTTCTGTATAACAGGATTATTAGTCACTCGTTGGATTTATTCGGGGAATTTTCCTTTAAGTAATTTATATGAATCATTAATCTTTCTTTCATGGAGTTTCTCCGTTATTCATATGGTTTCCTATTTTCATTTTAAAAAGCATAAAAATGCTTTAAGTGCAATAACCGCATCAAGTGCTATTTTTACCCAAGGCTTTGTTACTTCGGGTCTTTTAACCAAAATGCATCAATCCGCACTATTAGTACCTGCTCTCCAATCCCAGTGGTTAATGATGCACGTAAGTATGATGGTATTCAGCTATGCAGCTCTTTTATGTGGATCATTATTATCAGTAGCCCTTCTAGTCATTACATTTCGAAAAGTCATAAAGATTTTTAGCAAAAGCAATATTTTATTAAATACGGCATTTTCCTTTGGGGAAATTAAATACCTGAATGAGAGAAAGAATGTTTTACTAAACACTTATTTTATTTATTCTCGAAATTATTACAGGTATCAATTGGTTCAACAATTGGATTATTGGAGTTATCGTATTATTAGTCTCGGGTTTCTCTTTTTAACCATAGGGATTCTTTCGGGAGCAGTATGGGCTAATGAGGCATGGGGATCATATTGGAATTGGGATCCCAAGGAAACTTGGGCATTTATTACTTGGACCATATTCGCGATTTATTTACATACCCGAACAAATCAAAATTTGGAAGGTGTAAATTCTGCAATTGTGGCTTCCGCGGGCTTTCTTATAATTTGGATATGCTATTTTGGGGTCAATCTATTAGGAATAGGTTTACATAGCTATGGTTCATTTCGATTAACATCGAATTGAATGAAAAAATACATAACATAAGAAATTGAATGAAAAAGCATAACAAATACAAACATAGGACAGCATGCTATATACATAACATAAGAAAACTTCATTTTAACCGCTAAGAAAAGAATCTTTTGAATCAAGTACAAGTAGCGGAGTGATTCAAAAGGTTCTCACAGAGGCCTTTCGCCTTATTTTATTCCATTATTCAAGCTGAATATGACCCTAAGAAAAAAAATGATTTTTTTTCACCCCTTACTTTTCAAATGGTTTTCAAAAAAATACTAGAATTTCTTTTTTTGATTCTAAGGGGAATCTTGAAAATCATTAGAAAAAAAAGAAAAATACTAGAATAGAATTTCTTTTTTGGATTGTAAAGGGAATCCTTTTGATTTTGCAAATGATTTGAAAAATCGTTTGCAAAATCATTTTAAAGATACTAGAATTTCTTTTTTCATAAAACCTATCTATAAAAATAATTAGCTAGAATAGCTTCGACTTTCTCACCCGATAGTGAGAAAACGAAATCCGGATAAATACCAATACCTATTACGGGTAGAAAGATAGAGATCGAAACAAATAACTCTCTTGGTCCAGAATCAAAAAAATAGGAGTTTGGAGCATTAAATAGCTTGTATCCGTAGAACATTTGACATGACATAGATAATAAATAAATAGGAGTTAATATCATTCCACTTGCCATTACAAAAAGAATGAATATTTTTGGCATTAAAAAAGATTTTTGACTACTAATTATTCCAAAAAAGACTATCAATTCTGCAACAAAACCACTCATGCCCGGTAATGCAAGAGAAGCCATCGATAAGATACTGAACATCGTAAACATTTTTGGAATTGGAAGAGCCATTCCGCCCATTTCGTCGAGATAAACAAGACGTATTCTATCATAACTCGTTCCTGCCAAGAAAAAAAGTGCAGCGCCAATAAATCCATGAGATATTATTTGTAAAAAGGCTCCGTTGAGTCCCGTATCGGTTATAGAGCCAATTCCTATAATTATGAAACCCATATGAGATACAGAGGAATTGGCTATTCTTTTTTTTAAATTACGTTGACCAAGAGATGTTGAAGCTGCATAAATTATTTGCATTGTGCCTACTATCATCAACCAGGGAGAAAATATAGAATGAGCATGGGGTAATAATTCCATATTGATCCGAACTAATCCATATGCTCCCATTTTTAATAAGATTCCGGCTAGAAGCATACAAGTACTATAATGTGCCTCCCCATGGGTGTCTGGTAACCATGTATGTAAGGGTATAATCGGTGATTTGACAGCAAAAGCAATAAGAAATCCAATATAGAATATTATTTCCAGTGCGAGAGGATACGATTGATTAGCTAATGTTTCAAAATTGAATGTTGGGTCATTAGAACCATATAAACCGATACCCAAAACCCCTACTAATAGAAAAATGGAACCTCCCGCAGTGTACAAAATAAACTTTGTAGCTGAATACAGGCGTTTCTTTCCCCCCCACATAGATAGAAGTAGATAAACAGGAATTAATTCTAACTCCCACATGATGAAAAAAAGTAAAAGGTCTCGAGAAGAAAATGATCCTATTTGACCACTGTACATTGCTAACATCAGGAAATGGAATAGTCGGGAATCCCGAGTAACTGGCCAAGCCGCTAAAGTAGCTAAAGTTGTTATAAATCCTGTCAGTAAAATAGGTCCTATAGAAAGTCCATCTATTCCCAATCTCCAGTAAAAATCAAAAAAATTGATCCATTTATAATCTTCCGCCAGCTGGATTAATGGATCGTCCAATTGGAAATGATAACAAAATACATAGGTCATTAGAAGTAGTTCTAAGGTGGATATAGAAATGGTATACCACCTAATTAGCTTATTTCCTCTATGAGGAAGAAAGAAAATTAAAGAGCCCGCAGATATTGGCAAAACTACAATTATTGTTAACCAAGGAAAAGAATTCGTGGTAAAGACAAGATACACTTGGACCAGAAAAACCCGCGCTCGAAAATAGAATCTTTATGATTTTTTTTTCGAGTACGGGTTTTTTCAGTAAAAAAAGAAAATGTATTCAAAATGTATTCAAGTGGGTTTTACGGAACATATCAATAAGCTAGACCCATACTTCGAGTTGTTTCATGCCATAAATAAACTCGAACACTCAAGAAATCCGTTGGACAGGCAGATTCACATCTCTTACAACCAACACAATCTTCTGTTCTTGGGGCGGAAGCAATTTGTTTAGCTTTGCATCCATCCCAAGGTATCATTTCTAACACATCGGTGGGGCACGCTCGGACACATTGGGTACACCCTATGCATGTATCATAAATTTTTACTGAATGTGACATGGGATCTATGAATTTTTGAACGTTATCAAATTTCGATCTAGTAAACTTGTAAATGAATCATATATTTAAACGCCAGATGAATCAACGATTTACCAGAAATTTTCTAATCAATTTACTTCTGGATCAGCTCATGAGAAGTGGCTAAGATACTTTGATTTCTTACGTTTTCATAAATAGAATCTAGATTCTACCATATTCTACATGCTAATTCAAAGTGGTGGATATTCTAATTTTGATTATTATTCCTACTTATTCAATAAAGTCGATTGATTGATACGCGTTGATTTTCTGTTACGATAAATTGACGAAACAATAGCCAATCCAATAGCTGCTTCAGCGGCTGCAATAGCTATAACAAAAATTGAGAAAATATCTCCCTTTAACTGGCGACTATCAAAAAAATCAGAAAATGTTACAAAATTGATATTAACTGCATTCAATATAAGTTCAAGACACATAAGAGCCCTAACCATGTTTCGACTCGTGATTAATCCATAAATACCGATAGAAAATAAATAGGCACTCAAAACAAGTACATGTTCGAGCATCATTGACCAACTCCTTATCAATGTCGGTTCATTTCAATATGAACAATAATTCAACAGATTCGAGATTGACTAGAATAGAACAAGTACGGAACAAAAGAATGTATTGAAAATAGATCAAATAAAAGAATCTCCCTTTTAGACATGAACAGTATTCAAATAGAATTTTTGTGAAATAGGTGGGATAACATAGAAGAAAGTGAAATTTTGATTGTTTGCTGTTGCTAGTTATAATGATTTATTACTGACGAGCCACAGCAATTGCGCCTATCAAACCAACTAAAAGAATTATTGAAATCAGTTCAAATGGAAGAAAAAAATCTGTTGATAAATGAATTCCAATTTGTTGACTATTACTTATCAAATCTTGTTCTATAAGTTGGTTTGATCTTGTAGTCCAAATAATCCCGTACCATGACGTATCGAAAATGGTAGTAATTAGCGAAAGAAGAATACTTGTACAAACCAGTGAAGTAACCCCATCCCCAACGATCGACAGATTCAAATCCTTGTAATATTCTGAACCATTCATGAACATGACAGCAAATATGATTAAAACATTTATGGCTCCTACATAAATAAGGAGCTGGGCAGCGGCTACAAAATGAGAATTTGAAAGAATATAGAATAAGGATATACAAACAAGAACCAATCCCAACGAAAAGGCAGAATAAATTGGATTGGTAAGTAATACTACTCCCAGTCCCCCTAATATAAGACCCGATCCCAGTAAAACTATAAGAAAATCGTGTATTGGTCCAGGCAAATCCATTATATGTAAAATAGGAGATAAATTGAAATGCTTTTCATGATCTTATTGACCCGACCGGGAAAAAAAGAAAGGTTTTTTTGATTTTCATTTTATGATAGGTTCCTAATAATTACGACTCTATTGATAGATTTTTAATAAAAAAGTCGAAATTCTCATCAACCAATGAATTTCTAGTTGAATTTTTCATTATTGGCCAAACAAAGAGAAAGACCTTATCTCATTCTTTTAATTGAAACCAAAACTGAACCTTAAGAATTGGTAATTTCTCTTTATTTAATAGAATAGGGCGGTTACCTACTCAGTTTTTCTTTGAGGCGAATTCCAAATTGTTCGAATTGTATAATCATCAATTACTGATATTGGTAAACGGCCCAAAGCAATTTGATTATAATTCAACTCGTGACGGTCGTAAGTAGAAAGTTCATATTCTTCAGTCATCGATAAACAATTTGTTGGACAATACTCAACACAGTTACCACAAAATATACAAATTCCGAAATCAATACTGTAATTAAGTAATCGTTTTTTTCGAATATCAGTTTCAAATTTCCAATCAACAACAGGCAGATCTATAGGACATACACGAACACATACTTCACAAGCAATACATTTATCAAATTCGAAATGGATTCGGCCGCGGAAACGCTCCAATGTGATTAATTTTTCATAAGGATATTGAATAGTTACAGGCAAACGATTTGCGTGGGATAAGGTAATCATGAAACTTTGACCAATGTACCTTGCTGCTCGTACTGTTTGTTGACCATAATTCATGAACCCAGTTACCATAGGGAACATATCAGGAATCTATATGAATAGTTTGATCTTCGTTTCTTTCTCTTGTTTGAACTTGAACCAAGTCTATTATATTCGTTTGTTATTTACAGTGAAAAAAGTTGAAAAGAGGTTGTTAATAATAGATTACCGAGAGAAATTGGTAAAAGAAATTTCCATCCAAGATTTAAAAGTTGGTCCATTCTTAACCTAGGTAAAGTCCATCTTGTTGTGATAGAAATAAACAAGAACAAATAAGTTTTAGCTAATGTAATAAAGATACCAATTGTAGTTCCAAAAATTTCATCCACTTTATTTATTTCAAATAGCTCAGGAACAAATATGTATGGAATGGAAATATTCCAACCACCCAAGTAAAGAACCGTTACAAATAACGAAGAAAGTAATAGATTTAGATAGGAAGCAACATAAAATAAACCAAATTTAATACCCGAATATTCGGTTTGATAACCTGCTACTAATTCTTCCTCCGCTTCTGGTAAATCAAAGGGTAATCTCTCGCATTCGGCTAGGGCAGAAATTAGAAAAACGATAAATCCTATAGGCTGACGCCACAAATTCCATCCCCAAAAACCATATTTTGACTGCGCCTCAACTATATCAACTGTACTTGAACTGTTAGATAATCATAGTCGGTGATAACATCACTGTTCCCACCGCTATTCCAGAACCGTACATGAGGTTTTCGCCTCATACGGCTCCTCGTGGGTCAAAAAGAAATCTAAGGACCAGATCAGTATTATTTACTATTTAGCTTGCTATGGTTGTAGAATAGAAAGAGTCAAAATCTATTTGAGGGTCCAAAATTATACCAATGGAATTCCGTCTGCTATACTCTAAAATAATAATAAATAAAGGCGCTTCCGAATTGATCTCACCCGTTAATAATTTGACTTTGTTGAGTAATAACTTAATCTTTAAATAAAAAACTCCTTGCAGAAATATCAATAAATAGTTTATTTCAACCCATCATTTTCGATTACGAAAAGGAATTAGACGCTCCATTAGCTAATGAATCATGAGACAAATTATATCTCTCTAAATCTATGCTAAATATATGAAAAAGACGGAATAAAAAAGATTTCTTTTTCTCTTGTTTGTTTTTCGTTCCTATTCTTCTTTCTTATAAAACCGATATAAGAGAAGGGGGCTAAAACTAAAATCAAAAATAAAGGATTATTTCGTTCCTGATAGTCATTGCTTTAATGGGTGGATAGGAGCATACTCTGGATCGGAATCGCGGGAAGTACTGCCTTATCATTTCTACCAATTTAAAGCCCCAATTAGTATTCTTGTTATGTTATGCAGAAATATCTTTTTAGAAAATTTCCATAATCTCCATTACCAATCCTTTGTGCATTTTTGTGTTCCTAATCATCCACTCATTTTTTTGTTCAATCGCCCGTTTCGTTTGATAATACATGTATGGTAGGTAATTCATACAAAGGATAGTGAAAAGGCCATACGGTTGATCTTTTGATTTTGAGCCCGCTTCAAGTTGGGTTGTCTAAAAAACCAGTCTTGGGGTAAAGGACCTCTTCCGCTTATGTTTATTTCCACTTAACTCTTGTCTTGTACATAGGAAATGAGACTCTATTTTTTTTACTGCAAATTGATAAGCTGCTTTCTTTCACTCATATATAACTATCTAATTTACTTTATCAACCAAAAGGATAATAAATAATATCTATTCAATTCGTTCAACTTGTTTTCTAGAGCGAAAGAAAAGAATGAATAGGGAAAAGAAAGAAAAGTTTGTATTTCAACGAATCGCACGTAGAGATATTGATAAAACACATAAAGTTAATGGTATTTCATAACTAATCGATTGAGCAGCAGCTCGTAAACCACCTAAAAAGGAATATTTATTATTTGATCCGTATCCTGACATAAGAAGGCCAACAGGGGCAATACTTGAAATGGCAATCCATAAAAAAATACCGATATTGAGATCAGCTAAAACAAGTTGATAGCTAAAAGGAATTACTAAAAAACTTAGTAAAATTGATATGACTGCTATAGATGGTCCAATACTGAATAAACGGGTATTTCCTCTAGCTGGAAAAAGATTCTCTTTGAAAAGCAGTTTTGTCCCATCTGCTAAAGCTTGAAGAATTCCCAAAGGACCGGCGTATTCAGGCCCAATACGTTGTTGTATTCCTGCGGATATCTTTCTTTCTAACCATACAATTACCAGTACGCCTATTGTGATCCCCAATACAAGAGTCAAAATAGGGACAAAGATCCATACGATTCCATAGACCTCTTTGAAAAATTCCAATCTGGAAAAAGAATTAATATCTTGTACTTCTATTTCTGTTGTATAAACTCTCATTTCAACGATCAACTTCTCCCATAATGATATCTATGCTACCTAGTATCGTCATAATATCAGCCAATTTCATTCCTTTAACTAACTGAGGAAGAATTTGCAAATTGATAAAACCCGGCGGGCGAATTTTCCATCTCCAAGGAAAACAACTTTTGTCCCCTATTAGAAAAATTCCCAATTCTCCCTTTGGGGCTTCAACTCTCACATAAAGTTCTTGCTTCGGCAATTCAAATGTGGGAGAAGGTTTTTTACTAATGAATCGATATTCAAAATCATTCCATTCTGGATCCCTTTCTCTATCAAAGCATCGGATTTCTAAATTCTCATAGGGACCCCCTGGAATTCCTTCCAGGGCCTGTTGAATTATTTTTATGGATTCCGTCATTTCACTGATTCGGACTAAATAACGAGCTAATGAGTCTCCTTCTTTTTGCCACTGGATTTCCCAATCAAATTCGTCGTAACACTCATAATGATCAACTTTACGAAGATCCCATTGTATTCCAGATGCTCGTAGCATCGGTCCGGATAAACCCCAATTTATTGCTTCTTCTCCACTAATAATGCCTACTCCTTCAACTCGTTCTAAAAAAATGGGATTTCGCGTAATAAGCTTTTGATATTCAACAACTCCTGTTAAAAAATAATCGCAGAAATCCAAACATTTATCTATCCAGCCATAAGGCAGATCGGCTGCTATTCCTCCGATACGAAAATAATTATGCATCATTCTCATCCCGGTCGCAGCTTCGAATAGATCATATACTAATTCTCTTTCTCGGAAAATATAGAAAAAAGGGGTCTGTGCGCCAATATCCGCCATAAAAGGTCCAAGCCATAACAGATGAGAAGCTAGACGACTTAACTCCAACATAATGACTCTGATATAGCTCGCTCTTTTAGGCACTTGAATATTTCCCAATTGTTCTGGTCCATTTACGGTTATTGCTTCTGTGAACATAGTAGCTAAATAATCCCAACGTGTTACATAAGGTAAAAATTGTATAATTGTTCGGTTTTCCGCAATTTTTTCCATTCCTCTGTGTAAATAACCTAATATTGGTTCGCAGTCAACAACATTTTCACCGTCTAGGGTAACGATGAGACGAAGAACACCGTGCATTGATGGGTGGTGAGGTCCCATATTGACTATCATAAAGTCTGTTTCTGTAGCTGGTCTATTCATAAGTTTTTCCTCGATTCATTCTTACATGAATTGCTGAAAACGAAAAGAAGTTTATCAAAATTCTCAAGATCCAATAAATGAAAAAACTAAGTCAAAATTTTCAAATTAATGATTTTTTGACTCCCGAATATCCAACTCACTAATTAATTCTTTATAGCGTACTCGATTTTTCTTTGATAAGTAAGACAGCAGCCGTTGACGTTTTCCCAGAATTTTTCGTAGACCTCTCTGAGATGAATAGTCTTTTCTGTGCAATTCAAAATGGGAAGTAAGTCTTCGTATCTTATTGGTGAAACAGATTATTTGAAATTCAACAGACCCCCGCTTTTCTTCTTTTTTTTCTTGAAAAATAACTGAGATGAATGAATTTTTTACCATAAAACAAAATCTTATCCCCTTTTATAATTTCAAATTTTTTGATGTGAATTTGATTGATTAGTAATAATAATATTAGTCATTTTGATATACAGAAGGACCTTAAGTTCATTATAAACTTCCTACTTTTTTTATAAAAAAAATGAATGAACAAAATCTTCTTATCTTTTTTTTGTATTCCTATACAAATAAAATAAGAAGATTTTATTCATTCATTTATAGATCTAATTGATAATATGTATGTCATTAAATTAGTATCCTCTTTCAAGATGGAATGTAAGACAATCCTCGCGTCTATCTATTTGTTTTCATATAGCCGACATATTACCTAATAATATATGTATATATGGCAAAATTAATGTAAATGGACTTGTAACTACCAAATTGTCAACCGTGGTGGATACATATGTATCCTGAGGATACTGAAACGACTGCCATTATTAGTATTAAACCAATATCGATTCATACAAGCTAAATCTTCTAGTCGATAATTGGGCCAAAGAAAGAACTTCATTTTAATTAGTTTCTTTTTCTCGATACCGAGATATTTGCCTCTATTTAAAACTTGACCACAGTTTTTTACCTGATTGCAAAATACTGGATTTCTATGTAGATCATTTATCTCGCTTTTTTTTAAAAAATATAGAATTCGCAATTCTCTACGGCCTTTAGGGGATAAAATAGTTTCAGGAACAAAGAAATCATAATGATTTTTGTCTCTATTTTTAGTCATTTTTTGATGTCTTAAAATGGATTCATCAATTTGATTCTTATCAACATATTCTAGATATTGTGGATTCCTTTGGTATTTATTCTTATGAACCAAAAAAATACCTATGGTTTGATATAGAATCAATTGTCCATCGTTTTTTATAGACAGATAAGCCGGTTCGAGAATCAATACCCCGCCTGTACTTAATTCTTTAAGAGTGCGCCTATTTATAGTCCAAATATCCACAGTCAGTGCTCCCCGTTTAAGATAGGATATAGCAACGTTCTTTGGATTTCTCAATCTAATCAGGAAACAATAGACTTTAATATTATCGATCATTTTTTTATTTACCCTTTCCCTCCTAAATTGAAAATGCAAATACCCTTGTAGGAAGTAATAAAGCTCCATGACTTCGGGGCTCGTGTCGGGCTTTTTTTTTCTACGTTTTTTTTTGTCTGATCTACCTCCATTTTCATCTGATAGAGGATCCCCTTCCCCTTGGTCTAGAAGATCTTTTTCTTCTTGATTTCCATTCTCGAATCTAAGAATTCTTTTTTCATTTGATTCTATCAAAGGGTTCCTTTCAGTAATGTTTTGATTAATGCTTTCATTTCCATTAAAGTTGGAAAGAAGTAATTTTATTGGTATGATCCCCGGTTTAATCTTATATGCATTATATAGTGGCACAAATTCTGGGAAGAACCAAAGTTCTAGTTCTGGATTCAATATAAGACGATTTACTATTTCTTCATTCATTCCCATCCAATCAAAGAAGGGTCTTTTTTTTTTGAATCGGTTGATTTTTTGATTTTTAGAAATTGATAAATAAAAAGGACCTCTCTTAATTTTTTTATTCTTGGTGCCGGTATTGAGCCAGTAATAAAGCTCGACCTTATTATTTCTAAGGCAAAAATCAATCTTACAAAATTTTCTATCTGGAAATTTCTCCTCAGCCATAATATCATTTTCTCCTAGATAATTATAAATAGGTAGCCCACCTGACATATCAAAAAATTTGCGTCTATCTATCTTGTAATTATCAAAAATCTCTTCTTTACTATTTATTTGTAATGGTGATCTATAAATATATGAGTCTTTCTTCTCTTCATAATTAATAGATTTATATGAGAAAAAATCATGTCTATGATGTTTTTTAAAATTAGATGATTTTTGATATTCTTGATTCAGTAATGAATCAGGTTCGAAATCATTTTGTTTTTCATCATGAATGAATCTTTCTTTTTCATATGAGTCCCATTTGTTAAAATCGTTTTTTTGAGTCATACAGTGTTGATTGACTTTATTTCGCCATTTTTCTGGTACTAATTTAAGCCAGCTAATCTGAGATAAATCATATTGATAATGCCCCCTTAACCAGTTTTTCCATTGATTCCTTTCAGAATGCCAAAAGTCTTTATGTCTCAATCCAGAATGAAATATTCCCTCTTTCCGAAAAAAATCCTTTATTTCATTTTTAAGAAAAAGAGATGTTTCATGATATTGAAGGATAGGCTTGAATTTATAGAAGTTAATAACTCGAGTTTGCGATATTTTGTAAAATACATATGCTTGCGAGAAGGAGTTAGAAAAAGTGGTTGAATTCGTATTTTGAATATTATCAAGGGAATTTTTTTTAGTTAAAATAAAGTGAATTTTTTTTTGATTTCTTTTCTTAATTCTTTTTTCAGTTTCTTTCTTATTGGAAATGGATTTTTCGATAATTTTTTTTCTTGATTCAATAAAAAGTTGTGCATTGGTTCTTGCAATATTAATGATACATAGAAAAAAATCTATGTATATTTTTTCCATGAAAAATTTGATAAAAAAAGAAAATTTACGGATTAATCGAGTATTTCTTCTTTTTAATATTTGAGAAAATCTTTTTAATGATTCTAATTTTTTATTAGAATGAATATTTTTTTCTTGAGTTAGAAATCCATTTTTCTTCTCATTTAGAATTCTTTCTAGTTTATTGTTGATTGTGCTTGTTCTCTCAGTCAGATCTTTCATTTTTTTTTCTGTCGGTGAAAAATTTGTGCATTCTGTATATCGAATTTGAATAGGTGATTCACGAATCATCTGATTATTCATTATAGAATCGCCGGTTTTAGTTTCACCCAATTCGTAGTTTTTGATGCTCCATTTTTTTATTATTTCTTTTGATACCTTTCGAAGAAATTTTGCTCGTTCTTTAAAAACATTAAAAACTATAAAAGACTTGTTTTTTAATAATTTTTTCACTTTTTTTTTCAGTTCTTTAAAAATAGGTCCAAAAAACGAGGGCCCTTTTCGTTTTCGAGGGATACCGAAAGGACGGTCAGTTTCCAGTCCAGCAACTGTTAAAAAACAAAAATCATTTTTTTGCGCTTTCTGTGTTTTCGAGGGTTTTAACTTAGATCGGTGCCAAGGTTTCAGGTAAAAAGGAAATAAGATTTTTATCTGCATACCGTCTGTTAACCAGTTTTTTGGAAATTCTTTCTCGGATAATTCAACACCATTATAAGTGCATTTAATATGTATTTCTCGATTCCAATCCTTGAAGTCTTCGGACCATTCGGGAACTTGAAATAATAAAATACGCGCAATATTCTTAGCTATTATTAATGAAGGTAATCGAATATATTTTCGAAAAATTGATTGGCCTACTAAGAAAAAACCTCTTACTGCTTGAGCATATGAAATGTTATCCCAAGTTTCTGCTATTTCTAGTCGTAGTCTTTCTGCGTCTTGGTATTTTTCAACTTTTTTTCTTTCTTTTGTATAATCAGAGATTTGTAATTCTTTGCTTTTTTTACCCATCAAATTTTGAAAAATTCCTTTCATCCGTCCGAAAATATCAAAAGACAAAAGGCGAATATCAGAAGCCAAAAGGCGTCTGTCTAGTATGGCCAAAAGATAAAAAAGGGGTCTGCCCATTTTGCCAAACAAAGCCAAAAGGCGTCTGTCTATTCTGTCCACAAAAAGAGGGGAATGTGGCTTTGGTTGATAGAGTTGGTAAATAACCATTTTACGCCTTTGGGCACGCATAGAACCTTTTATTATACTTCGACGAAAATCCGAATATG